ACGTATCTTAATGCCGGAAAGTTGGATAGGGTGGCCCTTACGTAAGGATTATATTACTCCCAATTTTTATGAAATACAAGATGCTCATTGAATAAAATAATAAGAAACTAATCTTCAGTCTTAGGTATTCAAGGAATATTTGTTCACTCCCTTATAGATCAACAGAGTCATTGAAGTCTCATTCTTATTAGTATGAATAGACAAAAAAAAAAAGAATATAATTAGGGATTCAATGAATTCGAAAATGGAGATTTTCACCCTTCAACTCCTATAGACTAGACTTTTAGGTTTTTTAAATAACTAATTTTAGTTTAACCTTTCGAATCTATATGAAGTATTAAATGAAGTATTAACATTCTTTTTGACCGAGAGGAGACACATTATGAACAAAAAAAAATGTAAAAAAAAAAAAGAAGAGGACAAATAATCGAATTTTTTTTTACATAGTTTTTTTATAACATAAACTTTTATAACATAAACTCTTTATTCATCTAGTAAAGGCTATATATCTAGATGGATAAGTTAAGTATATATCATGTATGATCCATACCATTACTGAATATCTATGTTGACCTATATCAGATCGAAATTTCACTAAATTGTAGAATGGATACTTAATACACAAATAAATCATGTGCCAGGAACCAGATTTGAACTGGTGACACGAGGATTTTCAGTCCTCTGCTCTACCAACTGAGCTATCCCGACCATTTTCGCCGCGTCGTCTTTCTCGTTTTACTAAATTTTAGTAAAAAACTTGGGCCTATGTCAATTTAAAAAAGACGAAAAAATATTCTAAAGTCTTACCCAGACCTGAAATGTTTTGTATCTAAAAAAAAAAAAGAGAACTTTGTAAATTTCAATTCGAATAATGATTTGGATTGTTAATCATTCCCATTTCCAATGAAAGGGAATTCATTGTTTTGCCCAAAGATGGGCATTTGTAGGTGTATCATATCTATCACAAGATTTGGGAAACGAAATCCAGCCCAAACATGTTTGTAAAAGAATCGAATGAATGAGAAATATAACGAAATTTGAACCGTTAACAAAAAGAGAGAATGGGATAAAAAGAATTAAGGAGCCGAGCCGTCCTTTTTTGGGGATAGAGGGACTTGAACCCTCACGATTTTTAAAGTCGACGGATTTTCCTCTTACTATAAATTTCCTTGTTGTCGATATTGACAGGTAGAATGGGACTCTATCTTTATTCTCGTCCGATTAGTCAGTTATCTATCAGACTATGAAGTGAATGGTTTGATCAATTAATATTCAATCCTTTCCTCAACTTGGAATCAATTCAAAACAATTATTTAGAGTTCTATAAAATATATATAAAAAGATAAAGATAAAAAAAATATGGATATGGATTCTGGATTGGGTCCCTATTAATCATTTGAGATAGTATTTCAGTACGTATACGTATGTATATACGGTTATCCTTTACTTTATTCTTTCTGGAGTTTTGACAGAAGGATTTCTTTACTTTACTAATGCAACGCAGTCAACCTCATTTATTAGAACAGCTTCCATTGAGTCTCTGCACCTATCCTTTTTTTCTGTCTTTATGAAACTTATTTTTGTTTTCGGAAAACAGGATTTGGCTCAGGATTGCCCATTTTTAATTCCAGGGTTTCTCTGAATTTGAAAGTTATCACTTAGTAAGTTTCCATACCAAGGCTCAATCCAATTAAGTCCGTAGCGTCTACCAATTTCGCCATATCCCCTTTTTTGCTTTGAGATTAAGATCTTATTATTATCCCCCTTTTTCATTTCTATTCTACTGGACCTGTTGAAGTCATTAGATACTGATTCCTAGAAAAAGTCTTTCTTTTTTATTTCTTGTTTATCTTCTTTCATCTCTAGTGGAGACCCTTCTTTAGTCTAATCAGAAAGGATTCTATCATTTCTCTATCCGCAATTCAATATAGATGTATATAGAACACATTTATTATATCTACTTCTCTTCCTCTCATTTTTTCTCGTGCAATTTTGAATACTCGAAGGATCGATTCTTTTTCTTTTTTTTCGTTATTCATAATTAATTATGAATAACGAAAAAAAAGAAAAAGAATAAAAAAAGAATAAAAAGTTAATAGCCAAGATTCCATTAGTTTATTAAATTCCTATGCATGTACAATTTCTGGTATGTGAGCCCGCTTAGCTCAGAGGTTAGAGCATCGCATTTGTAATGCGATGGTCATCGGTTCGACTCCGATAGCTGGCTTTTCTCTATTTGTTTGATTTTTTCCATGATTGATAATGTTTTTTTGAAATCAAAGAATATTGAAAAGGCTATTTTTCTGTTTTTTTTTTCCAAGGGTGACCCATTCTTATGTGGTAAGAACTCCTAATTATGAACAAAAGTTAGAGTAGTTAAATCTCTGCAGAACAAATCAAGAACAAGAAAAGGACCTTTTTTCTATATACATTTTTGGTATATATTTTTTCTCTATACATTTATTGGTATATATACAATAAGGTCCGGATATGGATACAA